CACCTACTTGTTCAACACTATACTTGGATTCTGCCCTTCGAAAAGGTACATCCGCTCTAACAATCCCGTCGCCGTCTACCAAAACGACTGGAAATGTTTCAAAAAAAGTGGGCATACGACGTACAAAAAGCTCACGCCCTTCTTTATCTCTAAAGATAGGATGTCCTAACCATCCTACCGCTATTCCATCTCCGTTATCCATTGAGCCTGCCCTAAATAATCCTCCTTTTGCCGGATTATTGCCGATATAATCATAAAAAGCTAATTTTTCAGGAATTTTAGACCAGACTTCTGATAAACTTTGATTTTCGGCTAGCCCGGCGCTAACTCTTCGATATATCTCTTGCTGGAAATAACCCTGATCCCATTGATAACGAGTGGGACCAAACAATTCGATGGGAGTAGTTGCTGAACCATACCACATAGTTCCAGCAACAACAAAAGCTGCAAAAAAGACAGCCGCGATACTACTGGAGAGTACAGTTTCAATATTTCCCATACGTAACCCTTTGTATAGACGTTGTGGCGGTCGAACGCTAAGATGGAATAGACCCGCTAATATGCCCAGTGTACCTGCTGCAATATGATGAGAAGCTATTCCTCCCGGAACAAAAGGATCAAAACCTTCCACGCCCCACGACGGATTTACAGGCTGTACTCTTCCCGTCAGTCCATAAGGATCGGACACCCATATTCCAGGGCCGTACAGACCTGTTACATGAAATGCACCAAAACCAAAGCAAGCCACCCCGGAGAGAAATAAATGAATTCCAAAGATCTTGGGCAAATCCAAAGAGGGTTTTCCTGTACGTTCATCAGAAAATATTTCTAGATCCCAATAGACCCAATGCCAGATAGCTGCCAAAAAGCATAAGCCAGAAAACACAATATGTGCCCCAGCTACACCTTCGTAACTCCAAATCCCCGGATTCGTTACAGTTCCTCCTGTGATACTCCAACCCCCCCACGAATTGGTTATTCCTAAACGAGTCATGAAGGGTATAACGAACATACCCTGTCTCCACATCGGATCAAGAATAGGGTCAGAAGGATCAAAAACTGCTAATTCATACAAAGCCATCGAGCCCGCCCAACCAGCAACCAGAGCTGTATGCATTATATGAACGGAAAGCAACCGGCCGGGATCATTCAATACAACGGTATGAACACGATACCAAGGCAAACCCATGGAAAATACCCCTTTATCGAAGAAAAATAGACACTACGTAACTTTATTGCATTGGAAAGGTTATACTATGACTATCCTATAGACTTCCCCTGTTCAGTAGATTACTTCCTAACAAGGGTTAGGATTCTATATTCTATTCGTAATAATGGAAGAATTCGGTTCGTAAGAACAAAGAGAAGCAGATTTATTCTATACTCGATAAGTACCAATATGCAATGGTGGATTGATACCATTTTCTATGAGTAAATGTGTCCATCCTTCATTTATCATTAGAAGGATCTATTCGTAAAAATTTTCCTTTATTTATTTTGTATTTCTTTCTAAATTTTTCTAATCTATGGATAAAATAAAAAAGTCAATATTATAAAGACAATAAAACCATATTGTTACGTTTCCACATCAAAGTGAAATATAGTATTTAATTCCTTTTTTCTTTCAATCCATGCCTATTGGTGTTCCAAAAGTACCCTTCCGAAGTCCTGGAGAGGAAGATGCATCTTGGGTTGACGTATAGTGCGACTTGTCAGATATATTGGGTCATATGGAATTTCCCCGTTCTCTCCCCCGACCGAGATATCCTCTGTTTCGCCCAAGAAAGATAAATTGAATCATCGAAAAATTGGAGCGTGAACTGCAATTAAATGCATTATTTGGGGGAATTCATAGAATTATATCAATTAGAATAATTTATGGTTGGCTTTGGCTGGACGAAAAAAATGAGGTATCCAGACTCCGTTTAGAAAAACCCAATTGGAAATATATTTATGATTACTACGTGTATCATAAATGATTATTTGTAAAGTCATAACAACAAGAAATGGTGATGGGAAGATTTGTCCTATATGTGCAAATGAAAATCGGGCGGATCTTTACCCGGAGTAGAGCATAAACCTAAAAAGATGAAAGAGGCCCATTCAGGAACAAGAAAATATCATCGCGATTTGGATTGAATTTCGATGAAAGAATACATCAATGAGAAGTAAATGAGAAGTAAATTCGATAAGTTTATTTACCCCTTGTTTTTATATTATCAAAGAAGAAATCAAAATGCATCTTTTTTGAAAAATTGAAGAAAAAGTAAAAAGGTAGAAAAACTCGAAAAATAAAAGAAAGAGGGCTGGAATCTATACATTGATTCTTTTCTTCGCTATTTTTTTTGAACCGTATGCATCAAAAGGTGCATGTACGGTTCCTAAGGGATACAATTTTACCCTACTCAACCGACTTTATCGAGAAAGATTACTTTTTTTAGGCCAAGAGGTTGATAGCGAGATCTCGAATCAACTTATTGGTCTTATGGTATATCTCAGTATCGAGGATGAGACCAAAGATCTTTATTTGTTTATAAACTCCCCTGGCGGATGGGTAATACCCGGAGTAGCCATTTATGATACTATGCAATTTGTACGACCAGAAGTCCATACAATATGCATGGGATTGGCCGCGTCAATGGGATCTTTTATTCTTGTTGGAGGAGAAATTACCAAACGTCTAGCATTCCCTCACGCTTGGCGCCAATGAAGTTTTTTTATTTGAGAGAAAAAAGAAAACTATGCCTTCGCCATATGAATATTAAGTAATAATAGCATGGCACTTCGAATTCGATATGCATTTTTTTTTCAAAAGATTTGATTATGTATCGAGAGAGTAGTATGAGATAAAAGATATTTCCGACTTTCTCTTATCTATCGGAAGTCCAATTCAGCGTCACAAACTTATTTGTTTTCACACCGATGGGCTCTTAACAATATTTAAGTTATAAAAAAAGAGTGCGAAAAAAACCAAATTTTCTTTTTTGGTTAGCTCAAAAAGAAACTTTGGGATTGCTGAATCAAAGACAAAAAAAAGAATCCATTTTAAAATAGAAAGCAGCGGAGCCATCATAGTATTTTTGAACTTCTCCGAAAAAAAAAAGAAGGGTGGCATTTTGATCGTTTACTCATCTGGGGTTGATAGATTCTATTTTTATCTTTCTTGAACGGGTAAAGTAGGGGTTAATTTCATTATAGAGCCGTATGCAATGCATAAAAGATAATGCCCGTACGGTTGTTCAATTCTATCCTTTTTCCTATTTTTCTTTATCTTTCTTTTCTGTTTCTTTCATCACACCAGATAGAACTATTATCAGGGTAATGATCCATCAACCTGCCAGTTCTTTTTATGAAGCACAAACGGGAGAATTTATCCTGGAAGCGGAAGAACTGCTGAAACTACGCGAAACCCTCACAAAGGTTTATGTACAAAGGACGGGCAAACCTTTATGGGTTGTATCTGAAGACATGGAAAGAGATGTTTTTATGTCAGCAACAGAAGCCCGAGCTTATGGAATTGTTGATCTTGTAGCAGTTGAATGAAAAAATGGATTTTGTGAAAATCAGTGATTTGATATTTTATCTATGAGTTGACTATATAAATATTAAATAAAAAAAATTCGGTTAGGATCAATCTAAACCAGCCCATTATGTATATGACTCAACATGCCAACTATTAAACAACTTATTAGAAATACAAGACAGCCCATTCGAAATGTCACGAAATCCCCCGCTCTTCGGGGGTGCCCTCAGCGTCGAGGAACATGTACTAGGGTGTATGTGCGACTCGTTTAGATCATGAGCTGACACAAAAAAGCCAAGAAAACCGCTTCCAGTATGAATGATCAGTACCAGTGAATAGGATAGAATGGAAGAAGGGACTCCATTCACTATCTAAAAATAAGCAAATCTATCCTTCTATTGTGTAGAAAGTTTATGGTTTCCATTGGTGCAAATCCAATCACCTGAATTTAAGATGAGAAACAATTCTCCATTGGTAGCAAATGGTTATCCATTAAGCGGAAAAATCTTATTGAAATTCAAAAAAAAACAGAAAAATGAAGTTATCGCTCGGTCAAGAACGGAGTACGAGGGTCAGCTACCCAGCAAACTTTCATAATTAAATACCGTTACTGTATAGGTGGATCTCTTTGTGAAAGACCTATTACTGGATAATTCATGGGTAGAGCCAAAGAGTGTGGTGTGAACTATACAAGTTACCAATAACATTGATGAAATATTAAATGAAGCCAAAGGCTCCGGTGTATAGAGAAGACCTCGCCGTTTAAGAAGTAACCATAGAAACGAGGAAACCCACTATTTATTTATTGATTTAATTTCTATTTCTTTTTTTTGACTAGATTTTTGACACCTAGCAAAAGAAATTTTGCTATTTCTTTCATATTTCGCAGTAAAATACCAAAAAATCGTGGTCGGGAAGGTTATAGTAGCCAAAGCCATTGGAATTTTGATTTTATACATTGGAAAAATCCGTTTGGTTATTAGTTATTAATAGGCCAAGACGGGAAAAATAATAACTGAAAGAAAAAACTCAATTAGTTATTTGTCAAAATTTTATTTATTCAATGACTAGAGTTAAACGCGGATATATAGCCCGAAAACGTAGAACAAAAATTCGTTTATTTGCATCAAGTTTTCGAGGGTCTCATTCAAGACTTACTCGAACGATTACTCAACAGAAAATAAGAGCTTTGGTTTCGGCTCGTCGGGATAGGGATAAGCAAAAGAGAAATTTTCGTCGTTTGTGGATCACTCGGATAAACGCAGTAATTCGAGAAAAGGGAGTATCCTATAGTTATAGTAAATTAATACATGATTTATATAAGAGGCAGTTGCTTCTTAATCGTAAAATACTGGCACAAATAGCTATATCAAATAGGAATTGTCTTTATATGATTTCCAACGAAATCAGAGAAAAAGTGGATTGGAAAGAATACACCGAAATAATTTAAATGGGGTTCCCCGGAGAATGAACTCCG